ACAAAACATAGTTTAGGCAGAATGCCGGCTTTGGGGGTCGGAGGTAAAGGTTAAAGTCCTTTTGTTTTGAAGCCTGGGGTAGGGTTTAGGCTACAGTCTCTGGCTTACAAGACCAGTGCTTTAATTTAAGCTACCAAGGCGGAGCTTTTACTTGGACTTGCACCAAGAGATGCTGGCGCCTAAGGCCAGTGGAGGGCTTTTTTCCTTTAAAAGCTGTACGAGGCCTTATATACAGATGGGCAGAAAGTTGGGTATACTGGGGAAGTCCGGGGAAGAGTGTGTGATGTGTTTATAGCAGGGCTTAGTGTGGGTCATAGAAATATAAGTGTGCGGTACAAGGGCGTTACCTTGCAAGCGTGGGTAATGATAGGAGGTTGCAGTAGAGGTGCGCTGTATATTTGACAGAGCAGGATTATGGTGTAGGACAAAATATGGGGTTTTATTCTGTGGGCGTGTATAGTGACAGGGGAATTGCAGTAGATGTGTTGGTGGGGTGGCAAAGAATGGGGATTGCGGCATTGAAGTAAAAATATGCTATATATAAGATGACATGATGTGATACGATTCGATTTGATCTGGGGTGGCACGATGGGATGCAATTTGAGATGACAGGGTATGATGTGATGTTATATCGTGAGGTATGGCGTGATATGACATTGCACGATACGATGTGGCATGAGATGATGTGGCAAAGTGTGATGTTAGACAACATGATGTGATACACTATGGTGTGGCAGGATATGTGGTGTGATACGATATGGTATAACACGGTGCTGTATGATGCTATATGACACGATTTGATGCGGTATGATTTGACATACGCGATATGTGGTAGGGGTGGGGGGGGGGTAAGAGAGCTGTGTGGTGTACATGACGTAGGTGTGCAATAAGCGCTCTGTACGATAACAAAATGGGGGTGAAAATGCTGTATATAATAGAGGGTGCAGTTTAAAGTTGCATAACACTATGGGGGAAATCATCAGAAATATATGGGGATAGAGCATTGTTTAAGCTCTTGCGTAAAGAATTTTATGGTGGTCTTCATGGTGCTTTATAAATGGGGGGGGGGGGGGTAGTGGCGCTCACACATCTTTATAGACCTTAATCGGGGGGGGGGGATTAAGGCTAACTATATCGACTTAGTGTGGGGCCCTCACGGCCAGTATCTTTATAAACCTTAATCCCGGGGGGGGTATTAAGGCAATTGTATTGATTTGGTGCGTGGGGGGGGAAAGGGGGGGGKTTTTAAAAAAAAAAAAACCGTTTACTTCTATGCTAAACGGGGGGGAAACATCACTAATGCTGAGTTTACATTATGTCCGGCGAGCATTCATTAAGATGCACCCCACAAGTGATATGTCTATGAATGTATGTCCAATCTTATCTGTATGTTGAAAGTGGCGAGGGGGTGTTGATCGCAACTGCCATGTGGGGTCATGGAACGTATATCCTTAAAGAGACACTTGCACCATAAGTCCCATCCCTGGCCATATGTAGTAGGAACGGTTTTTTAAAAGTTGGTGAGGATCGCATCCCCCTATAAATTCCTACCAAGTGTTCGGGACTTCATGAGTGGCCTCCAGCTTAGTAGGTAGGTATTTAACGCATAGGAGGGAGGTTTTTTAAAGAGCACGAGGTGGTCGATAGGCAAGATGGGTCCATAGATTCACATCCGTCAGATGCTTTCTGAAGTATAAGGACTGTAACTCTTCGATCGAGGCCCATGGAGAGTAGCCACGATTAGGCGCTGATCCAATTGTGGGTGGCGGGGGTACGATTGGTTTGATGAGATAGACGTTATGCCCGATTATTCAGGATTATGGACTGGCTTATTTATGTTGATAGTAATATTTATTGCAATTAAGCAAGGTATGCTTATGATTAATGGTCCATGGTAGGGGATTAAGGAAGCTTGGTGAAATAGTCTGTGTGATCTTATGCAAGTGAAGGTCTTACCTTGATAATATGAATGATACATGCAATAATGGGGTAAATGAGGTATGTAACTCTTAGGGTGTACAGTTTCTTATTTAGAGGTTAATCATTACATGATCATTGGTAGGATTGAGGAATTTGGAAGATTCAGTTGGACTCACTTGGTAAAAGATATGAGTATACTCAAGCAAGGGAAGGTCCTATCAAGTATACATAGTATGAACTGCTACCATTCATTATTAGACATGTTACATTCATTAAGATCTGTTCGAATCTTTATATGCTAAATTAATAATATGTAAGATTATATCGTGTTAGAGGATAAGGTAAGCTTGGTCTAAGTATATGAATGGTTATTAAACATAGAGATATAGTACCTATATAGATTAATGATTATTAAACATAGAGATAGTATCCAGATAGATTAATGATTATTAAACATAGAGATAGTATCCAGATAGATTAATGATTATTAAACATAGAGATAGTATCCAGATAGATTAATGATTATTAAACATAGAGATAGTATCCAGATAGATTAATGATTATTAAACATAGAGATAGTATCCAGATAGATTAATGATTATTAAACATAGAGATAGTACTCAGATGATACGCGGGGGTACTAGATTTTGAGAAGCTTGTTCTCCAGGAGACCTAAAGTGGGAACGAGAAGGACAAAGATTAAGAAATAGAGGCCTGAAGTGACCTGGCCGATCATGATAAAAGGGTCTTCTACGGGTTGTCCTCCAATTCATGTTAGAATGGCTGTATTAGCGATTAGGGCTCAGAAAAAGATTTTGGCAACGGGGCGAAATATAAGAGAGCGAAGCTTGGAGGTGTGGGTAAAGGGCATTAACAGGAGGATTAAGATTGAAAGAAGGAGGGCTAGGACTCCGCCTAATTTATTGGGGATGGAGCGTAGGATGGCGTAGGCGAACAGGAAGTATCATTCGGGCTTGATGTGGGGCGGGGTGACTAGGGGATTGGCTGGTGTGAAGTTGTCTGGGTCTCCGAGTAAGTTGGGGGAGAAGGTTGATAGAGTTGCGAGGGCGCCTAGGAGGATTACAAAACCGAAGAGGTCTTTGTACGAGAAGTAGGGGTGGAAGGAGACTTTGTCTAGGTTGGAGTTAAGCCCTGTGGGGTTTGAGGATCCTGTTTGGTGAAGGAACAGGAGGTGGATTATGCTTATGGCAGCAATAATGAATGGGAGAATGAAGTGGAATGTGAAGAATCGGGTGAGGGTTGCGTTGTCTACTGAGAAGCCCCCTCAGATCCATTGGACTAGGTCGGAGCCGATGTAGGGGGCAGCTGAGAGGAGGTTAGTGATTACTGTGGCGCCTCAAAAAGATATTTGGCCCCACGGTAGGACGTAGCCCACAAAGGCTGTGGCTATTACCAGGAACAGCAGTACTACTCCGATGTTTCACGTTTCTTTGTAAAGGTATGAGCCGTAATAGAGGCCTCGGCCGATGTGGAAATAGATGCAAATGAAGAAGAATGAGGCGCCGTTGGCGTGGAGGTTACGAAGGAGTCAGCCGTTGTTGACATCGCGGCAGATGTGGGCGATGGATGAGAATGCTATAGAGGTATCAGCTGTGTAGTGTATAGCCAGGAATAGTCCGGTGGCGATTTGGGCGATTAGGCAGACTCCTAATAGTGAGCCGAAGTTTCATCAGGCGGAGATATTGGAGGGGGTTGGGAGGTCGATAAATGAGCCGTTAATAATTTTAAGAAGGGGGTGGGATTTGCGTATTGTAGGTGTCATAAGGTTCTTGTAGTTGAGTTACAACAACAGCTTTTCAAGTTGTAGGTCTAGGTTAGAGTCCTAGCAGGAATAATGACAAAAGAGTTGTGTTTATTAGTGGGACTTTTGGCGGTGGCTTCAAACCCTTCGCCTTATTATGCGGCTTTGGGGCTGGTCGTGGGGTCTGGGGCGGGGTGTTTGGTTCTGATAAAGTGAGGGGTTGGATTTCTATCTTTAGTATTATTTCTTGTGTACTTGGGGGGAATAATAGTTGTGTTTGCTTATAGTGCTGCTTTGGTGGCGGAGCCTTATCCGGAAGCGTGGGGGAGTCGAGTAGTGGTAATCTATCTCGTAGTGTACAACACGTTTTTAGCTTTATGAGGGGCGCAAGCGGGCTATGAGGGGATGGATTTTTTGTTAGGGGTTGGATGGGATGCGGGGAATGGTGAAATGTGAGGGGTGGGGGGTTTATTGTGCAGTGGAGGGTGGGTTTTACTTCTTGGGGGGTGGAGTTTGCTGTTAACTTTATTTGTAGTTTTTGAGGTGGTGCGTGGGCATAAAGGTGGTGGAGCTTTGCGGGCTGTAAGGACTGTTATCAGCGAGGACTTTAGTGGGCAGCAATTACTGCTGCAAGGGCCAGTGAAGGGGGGGGAGGGGGGTCCTGGTTCTGGTTCTGGTTCTGGTTCTGGTTCTGGTTTTGTGGCAGAGCTTGGAGAATCAGGAAAGTTGTAGGTAAGCAAAGACTAGTGGGCAGTAATTGCTGTTGTAAAAGCTGAGGGCCAGAGGATTTTGGTCCTGTGGCAGAGTTTGGAAAAATAGGGGACTGTTATAGCGGGGATTTAGCGGGTAGTAATCGCCATAGCGTGGGGTCGAGGAGACGGGAGGATTTTGGTGTCTAATAATTATTGTGGCTAGCAGAGTGAAAGCTACAGTAATAAAGAAAGCTGACAAGTAGGTTTTGATTCGAGCGGTTTGGGTTATCTGAACGACTTTGATGGGGACTCAATGGAAACGTTCTGAGTAGCTGGGCCCTAGCTTTTTATAAATAATTTCTTCTAAGGCGTGGGCGGCAATTTGTCCAGCTGTATTGAGGGTCATTACAGTGATTGGGCGGTGAAGAAGGGGGTTGTGGAATGAGGGGTCAAATTCTTCAGATGCAGTGCTTTTAGGAGTCACAGTTCAAAAGGTTTTTGTTAATTCATAGGCGATAGCGAAAGCGAGGATAGTCACAATTAGGGCGGTTAACTTTATATATATGGGTATAGTGTGAATATGAGGGTGGCTCGGAAGAGTGGTCTTATAAATTAAGAACCCAGCCAGAATAGATCCGTAAGCAAGCCGTGATAAGGGGTTTAAAATGCGGGGGTCGTCCTCGTTGCATGTCAAGACGGGATTTATCCGAGGCTCTATTATAGAGGCGAAGTTAATTAAGCGTATGCTGTAAACTGCGGTGAATGCGGTAGCTGCAAGTGTTAAGAGGAGGGCTGCAAAGTTTAGGTATGATGTACTTGCTGCTTCAATGATGGCGTCTTTAGAGTAAAAGCCGGCCAGGAACGGGGTTCCTATGAGGGCAAAACTTCCGATAGAGAGGCAGGTAGTTGTTGTAGGGAGAGCAATTTGTAGTCCCCCCATATTTCGAATATCTTGCTCATCATTGAGTGAGTGAATGATGAGGCCGGAGCATAGGAATAGTATTGCCTTGAAGAATGCGTGGGTGCATATGTGGAAGAAAGCTAGGTAAGGAAGATTGAGTCCAATGGCTACTATTATTAGGCCCAGTTGGCTAGAAGTTGAGTAGGCGATAATTTTTTTGATGTCATTTTGTGCCAAAGCATAGGTGGCAGCATAGAATGTAGATATGGCGCCTAGGCAGAGGCAGGTTGTTAGAGCTCAAGGGGATGAGGACAACAGGGGATGAACACGGATGAGAAGAAAAATGCCTGCCACCACTATGGTGCTGGAGTGTAAGAGAGCGGATACTGGCGTGGGGCCTTCTATGGCTGAGGCGAGCCAGGGGTGGAAGCCAAACTGGGCAGATTTGCTGGCTGCAGCAGTGATAAATCCTAGTAGAACGAGAAAGTAGGGGGGTAATGAAAGGATGACGGGGAGGTCCAATGATAAAACATTTATTAAAAGCCAGCAAAAAGCTAGGAGGAACCCGATATCCCCGCCGCGGTTGTAAAGTACGGCTTGTAGGGCCGAAGTAGCGGCGTTTGCTCGAGCGTGATATCAGCCGATCAGTAAGAAGGACATAATTCCCACACCCTCTCAGCCGATGAAAAGTAAACAAAGGTTGCCAGAGCAGACAAGGACAATTATAGCGAGAAGAAAAATTAAGAGGTATTTGAAGAATATGTCGATGCTTGGGTCATGTTGCATGTACCAGGTGGAGAATTCTAGAATACTTCATGTGACTAGGAAGGCTACAGGAAGAAAGAGAAGGGCGTATAAGTCAAATTGTGTTGTGAAGGAGAAGCTAAAAATTCCTAAGCTGAATCATGTTGTGGTGGCTGAAGCATTTGCGTTGTCATCAGTAAGGAAGGCGTATAGGGGGTAGAGTGACATAAAGAATGCGATTTTTACCGTATTCAGCGCCATTAAGTGAAAGAATTTTTTGTGAGAGCAGAGGAGCGTAGCTCCAATTAAGAGCAGGGTCATCACGGAGTTGGCTAATGGGAGCACATAGCACATTAGTGTTTAGAATAGTGTACTTGAGCAAACCACAGAATTGAACTGTGGGCATGGGTAATTAGCAGTTCCCATTACGCCAGTCATGCTCGGTGTACAAAAGGGTTTTAACCTTTATTGCTAGAATCACAATCTAGTGTTTTGTTAAACTATGTCCACAAATGATGAATTCTGGGCTGAGAACAAGAAGAAAGCCGGGTAGGATGTGTAAAAAAAGAAGAAGGTGTTCACGAATTTGGTAGGGAAATAGAGTTTTAATATGGTTAGGTAAAGGGCCTCGTTGGGTGGCTCAGAGTACATAGAGAGTATAAGCAGTTGTAAAAACTAAGTTGAGGGCTACAATTAAGAAGGTGACGGGAGATCAGTTAAATAATGAGAGTATGATAATGATTTCGCTTGCAAAGTTGATTGAGGGGGGGAGGCCCATATTAAGCAGTATAACAATTAGTCATCATGCCCCGGCAAGAGGGAAGATAAGTAGCATGCCTCGTAATAAAATTATAGTCCGGCTATTTGTGCGTTCATAGGAGGTGTTGGCGAGGCAAAAGAGAGCGGAGGATGTAAGACCGTGGGCGATTATTATCATTATTGCTCCAGAATAGCTTCATGGTGAAGAGATTAGGACAGCCGCGACCACAAGATTTATGTGGCTGACTGAAGACATAGCAATGAGTGATTTTAGATCTGTTTGTCGAAGGCAGAGAAGTGCGGTAGCTAAAATGCCTAGGATAGCGATGAGTATAATAGGTAGTGTTTGGGCTAGGTTGTTCTCTTGAAGGAGGGGGGATGTTCGGAGAATCCCGTACCCTCCTAGTTTAAGTAAGGTGCCTGCTAGGATCATAGAGCCTGCGATTGGGGCTTCTACATGTGCTTTGGGGAGTCATAGGTGAAGGCAGTACATGGGTAGTTTGACGAGAAATGCTGCGTTGTAGATGGCTCAGAATAGGCCGGGGTAATTTGTTGAAGCTTGGGCAATGTGGAGGGTGTGGGTAAGGGTTGGGAGGAGGGAGCCGTGTGTGTGATAGAATTTGGTGATTCAGATCATAAGGGGAATGGCCCCTAGTATTGTGTAGAAGGCTAAGTATATCCCGGCTTCTAGCCGTCGCTCTTGGGCTCCCCAGCGGGTGATGACAATTATGGTGGGAACTAGTGAAGCCTCAAAAAAGATAAAAAATAGTATAAGGTCTGGGGTTGAAAAGGCTAGAAGAGTTATTAGTTGTAAAAATGTAAGGTTGAGGATATAGGCTCGTTGGCGACTAATGGGTTCTAGGCGTATTTTGCTTTGGCTGGCTAGTATCGTGAGAGGGAATAGCCAGCAAGTTAAAATAGCAAGGGGGCCGGAGATTTTGTCGATGAGGAACAAAGGGTTGGCGAAATTAAAGTTTTGGAGGTATATTCATGAGAGGGACAGTAATGTAATGAGGAAGCCTTGACTAGTGGCTAATGTCCATATGTGTTTAGCGGGGGCTATGAGGATTGTTGGGAGCACTGAGGCTCAGGCGGATAAAATTATTAACATTGTAGGAGGTTTAAAGTTTTTAAGTTGTCAGTGCCGTGAGAGCGGGCTGTTGCAATTATTAGGGATAGGCCGAGAGCGGCTTCGCAAGCTGACAATGTTAGTATAATCAGAGGGCTTATGAGGGGGTTTAAAGTAAGGTGGTTGGGTCAGAGACTGAGCCCTATGAAGATGGTTAATATTATACCCTCCAGGCATAGAAGGGCAGATAAGAGGTGTATTCGGTGGAAAGAGAGGCCTGCGAGGACGATGGAGAACATCATGGCTAAAAAAATGGTCACAGGGGTATTATGGGTGTGAGCCATAATTAGGTGAGCCGAAATCAACTGTCTTATATTAGACTAATACCCCATTCAGCTCATTCGAGACCTCCTTGGTGTCATTCGTAAATAAAGCCGAGGGTTAGTAGGACAATAATGACAGAGGCCCAAATAATTGCTAGGAGTGGGGTTTGAAGTTGGATAGCTCAGGGGGTTGGGAGGAGTAGCGCAATTTCTAAATCAAACAGCAAGAAAAGGATGGCGACTAAGAAGAAACGTATTGAGTAAGGAAGGCGAGCAGATCCGAGGGGGTCAAATCCACACTCATATGGAGAAAGTTTTTGTGTGTCCGGAGAAATTAAGGGGAGTCAGAAGCTAATTGCGGCTAGGATGACGGATAGGAGAGCGGCGATAGAGGAGTATAGTAGCATTATTTTCTCTCGGGGTTTAACCAAGGCTGGATGATTGGAAGTCATCTATACTTCTGTATTAAGAAAATACGAGCCTCATCAATAGATTGAGACATAGAGGAAGAGTCAGACAACGTCTACAAAATGTCAGTATCAAGCGGCGGCTTCAAACCCAAAATGGTGTTGGGAGGTAAAATGGAAGAATAGTTGTCGGAGGAGGCAGGCGATAAGAAAGAGGGAGCCAATGATTACGTGTAGACCGTGGAAGCCTGTGGCTACAAAGAATGTAGTACCATAGATCCCGTCTGCGATTGTGAAGGGGGCTTCATAATATTCTATGGCTTGAAGGAGGGTAAAGTAGAGACCTAGAGAGACTGTAATGGCTAGGGCTTGTAGGGTACCTTTACGGTCGGCTTGCATGATACTATGGTGGGCTCAAGTGACAGAGACTCCTGAGGCCAAAAGAACCGCCGTGTTAAGGAGGGGGATTTCAAAGGGATTAAAGGGGGTGATTCCTGCTGGGGGTCAGCATTCTCCTACGTCTGGTGTCGGGGCTAGGCTGGCATTATAAAATGCTCAGAAAAAGCCGATGAAAAAAAATACTTCAGAGGTGATAAATAAGATTATACCGTAGCGGAGACCTTTTTGAACAGGAGGGGTGTGATGGCCTTGGAAAGTTCCTTCGCGGACTACATCCCGCCATCATTGATATATCGTTAATAATATCAAAATGAGGCCTAGAGCTAGAACAGCAGAGGTGTTAAAATGAAATCACGCGGTGAGGCCGGATGTTAGTGAAAAAGCAGCGGCGGCTCCTGTGAGGGGTCAAGGGCTGGGGTTAACTATGTGGAAGGCGTGTGCTTGGTGGGCCATAAGTGTTTTCCTGAAGATATAAGCTTAGTAAGAGAACAAAGACATAAGCTTGAATCATTGCAACTGCGATTTCTAGAATTGTGAGGAGAATCAGGACTGAGAGGGTTAGCAATGAAGCTAGAAGGGATAAAGAGTAGATTGCAGTTACGGCGGACGAGATTAAGTGGATAAGAAGGTGTCCGGCGGTGAGATTGGCGGTGAGTCGGACTCCAAGAGCCAGGGGTCGGATAAAGAGGCTAATGGTTTCGATTAGAATTAAGATTGGGATGAGGGGGGTTGGGGTTCCTTCCGGGAGGAAATGGGCCAGAGAGTGGTTAAATTGGTTGCGGAAGCCTGTAAGAACTGTTGCTAGTCATAGAGGAACAGCTAGTCCTAGATTGATAGATAGTTGGGTTGTGGGTGTAAATGTGTATGGCAGTAAGCCAAGTAGATTTATACCTAGCAGGAAGACCATCAGAGAGGTTAAGAGGAAGGCTCATTTGTGGGCTGGTGTATTAAGGGGTGAGAGAAGTTGCTTAGTAAATAGTGTTAAAAATCAGTTTTGGGAGGTTGTAAGACGGTTGTTAATTCATTTAGTGGAGGGTGCGGGGAGTAGAAGTCAGGGGGTGAGTATGGCTAAAAGAATAATAGGGGTGCCGAAAGAGGTTGTGGAGGCAAATTGGGCAAATAAGTCTGTTATCATGGTCAGGTTCACACGTAATTGTTTGTTTTATTACTCTTAGAATTAGGCTCATTTAGGTTGATGTGACTTAAAATTTTGGAGGGGGCTAGAGAGAGAAAGATTAGTCACGCAAGGGTGAGATAACAAAGTCATGGTAGGGGGTTGAGTTGAGGCATATCATTAAGGGTGGTTGGAATCACCTGTCTACAGCTTAAAAGGCTGTTGCTAACCTACAGCTTCTTAATGAAGCGCCTTGAGCGGCGCTAACTCAATTCAAGAAATTTGTTACTGGGAGTGCTTCAATTACAATAGGCATGAAGCTGTGGTTAGCCCCACAAATCTCAGAACATTGGCCATAGTAAATTCCGGGGTGAGCGATGAGAAAAGAGGTCTGATTTAATCGGCCTGGGATTGCGTCAGATTTAACACCTAAGGCAGGTACAGCCCAGGAGTGAAGCACRTCTTCAGCAGTGATTAGGACTCGTGCGGCTGTCCCAATTGGGGTAACCATTCGGTTGTCTACCTCCAGGAGGCGGAAGTGGCCCGGTGCCAGATCTTTTGTTGGTGTTATGTAAGAGTCAAAATTTAAGTCAGTAAAGTCGGAGTATTCGTAGCTTCAGTATCACTGATGGCCGATTGTTTTTACAGTTATATCGGGGCTGCTAATCTCATCTATTAGGTAAAGAATTCGTAGGGATGGCAATGCGATTACGATGAGAATAATGGCTGGCATGATAGTTCAGACTATTTCGATTTCTTGGGCGTCAATGGTGTTGGTGCTGGAGAGTTTAGTTGACATTAAAACAGAAATGATATATAAGACAAGTATACTAATTAAGAGCACTGCTATGAGGGCGTGATCGTGGAAATGAAGTAATTCCTCTATGATGGGGGAGGCTGCGTCTTGGAAGCCGAGTTGGGTGGGGTGTGCCATAGAGGGGTACAAGAATTTAACTAGTAATTTTGCCTTGACAAGGCAGGGTTATTGTTTAACTAACTCCTCGAAGGAAGTGACAGAGAGGCTATGTGTCTGGCTTGAAACCGGGGCATGGGGGTTCGATTCCCTCCTTCCTTGTGTCAATTTAATGGAGAAGGTTGATTCTTCAAATGTGTGGTAGTGGGGTGGGAACCCTAATGTCCACTCGATGTTAGTTGATGTTAACTCTGCTCCTGAAAATAGGCGTTTGGCAGCGAAGGCCTCTCAAATAATAAATATTATCATAACTACAGCTACGAGGGAGATTAGTGAGCCGATAGATGATACTGTGTTTCATAGGGTGTATGCATCCGGGTAATCAGAATAGCGGCGTGGCATTCCTGCTAGGCCAAGGAAGTGTTGGGGAAAAAATGTTAGATTGACCCCGGTGAATATAACAACAAAGTGGATTTTAGTTCATAGGCTGTGAAGGGTGTATCCTGTAAATAGGGGGAATCAGTGGACAAATCCGGCTATAATTGCAAAGACTGCTCCCATGGAGAGCACATAGTGAAAGTGAGCGACTACATAGTAAGTGTCGTGGAGTACGATATCGATTGAGGAATTTGCAAGGACAATGCCGGTGAGGCCTCCGACTGTAAAAAGGAAAATAAACCCGAGGGCTCAAAGTATGGGGGCGTCCCATTTGATAATTCCCCCATGCATTGTAGCTAGTCAGCTAAAGACTTTTACTCCCGTTGGGATAGCAATAATTATTGTAGCAGATGTAAAGTAGGCTCGTGTGTCCACATTTAAGTCAGTCGTAAATATGTGGTGGGCTCAGACAATGAAGCCCAAGAGGCCGATAGAGAGTATTGCTCACACTATGCCCATATATCCGAAGGGCTCTTTCTTGTTAGAATAATAAGCGACTACGTGTGAGATGATGCCGAAGCCGGGGAGAATAAGAATATAGACTTCAGGGTGGCCGAAGAATCAAAATAAATGTTGGTAGAGAACTGGGTCCCCGCCCCCTGCGGGGTCAAAGAAGGAGGTATTTAAATTTCGGTCTGTAAGAAGCATGGTAATTCCGGCGGCTAGGACGGGGAGGGAGAGTAGCAGGAGGACAGCAGTGATAAGGACTGATCAAACAAAGAGAGGCGCCTGGTACTGTGTCGTAGATGCAGGTTTTATGTTGATAATGGTTGTGATAAAGTTGATGGCTCCTAAGATGGATGAGACTCCGGCTAGATGCAGTGAGAAGATGGCCAGGTCTACTGATGGGCCTGCGTGGGCGAGATTGCCCGCCAATGGGGGGTAGACTGTTCAGCCCGTACCTGCTCCGGCTTCGACTGTAGAGGAGGCTAGGAGAAGAAAAAAAGAGGGAGGGAGCAGTCAGAAGCTCATGTTGTTTATTCGTGGAAAGGCCATATCTGGAGCCCCGATTATCAGGGGGACCAGTCAGTTCCCGAAACCTCCGATTAGAATTGGCATGACTATGAAGAAAATCATTACGAATGCGTGGGCAGTGACAATAACGTTATAGATCTGGTCGTCTCCCAGGAGAGTTCCAGGTTGACTCAGTTCTGCTCGGATGAGTAGGCTTAGGGCTGTCCCGACTATGCCGGCTCAGGCCCCAAAGATCAAGTAGAGGGTTCCAATGTCTTTATGATTAGTAGAAAAAAACCAGCGGGTGAATATCACAGGTAAAGTGGTCGAGCAGGCGGCGGATTGTAGCTCCGAAGACAGAGGTTTGAGCCCTCTCTTTACCAGGCCTTGGGGTGTTATCACGTAGGGTTGCAAACCTTAAAACGCAGGTTAACGCCTGCCGGGGCTTCTCCCGTTTTTTCACAGACGGGAGAAGTAGAATGAAGCTCGCTGGATAGAGTGTTTAGCTGTTAACTAAAATATTACGGGATCGAGGCCCGTCATTCTAGAGGACTTTACCTTAATTTAAAGAGTCTGAGTTGCATTCAGAAGATGTAGGTTGATGTCCTGCAAGTCCTACAGAAACTGAAGGGGTTTAACCTTCACTTAAGGCTTTGAAGGCCTTTGGTCTGAGTTAGCCTAAGTTTCTATAGAAGAAGTATAGTGGGTGTGAGGGGGAGGAGGATGAGGGCCAGGGTATTCATGACTGCGGTAAATGGGTGTGCTTTAGGGGTGGTTCGTCAAATGTGTAGGGAGCTAGGGGTGTTTGGTGAAAGGGTTAAAGTAATAATATATGTTAGTCGTAAGTAAAAAAAGAGGGCTAGCAGGGAGATGAACATAGTTACAGAGGCAAGTAAGGTTGCATTTTGTTTTACTAGCTCAAGGGTGATTAATAATTTAGGGGCGAATCCTGTGAGGGGTGGAAGGCCTGCTAGGGATAGTATAACGAGCATGGTAGAGGCGGAGAGGGCGGGTGTTTTTGGTCATGAATTAGAAATTTGTGATATTTTTGTAGTGGACATGACAGCCAGGGATATAAATATGGCAGCTGTTATAATGATGTATAGGATAAAATTGAAGAGGGCAAGCTGTTGGTCAAATTTTATAACGATGATGATTCAGCCTAGGTGTCCGATGGAGGAGAAAGCTATGATTTTTCGAATTTGGGTTTGGCCGATACCACCCCAGCCTCCGATTAGAATGGAGGTGAGGCCTAGGGCAATCGTTAGGTTAAGGTTAAGGAGGTGGGAGGTTTGAAGAAGCAGTGTTATAGGGGCAATTTTTTGTCAGGTGGATAAAATTAGTCCTGTTGAAAGTGAGATCCCTTGAAGGACTTCAGGCATTCAAAAGTGGAGTGGGGCTAGGCCTAACTTTATTATGATAGCGATGGAGAAGGCATTTATGGGCAGGTCTGTAAGGGAGTTAATATTTCATTCCCCGGTTAGTCAGGCGTTGATAGTGGTTGAGAATAAAATTAGGGCGGAAGCTGCTGCTTGGGTCAGGAAATATTTTGTAGCGGCTTCAATGGCTCGTGGATGGGGTGTTTTAGTTATCAGGGGGATGATAGCAAGGGTGTTAATTTCTAGGCCAATTCAGGCTAGGAGCCAGTGGAAGCTGGAGAGAGTAACGGTGGTTCCGATAGCAAGGCTCAGTAGGAAGATCGTTAGCGCGGGGGGGTTCATTAGTAAAGGAAGGATTTTAACCAACATTGTTGGGGTATGGGCCCAAAAGCTTATTTAGCTTACCTTACTAAGGAGTAGTACAAAGGAAGTACAGAGAGTTTTGATCTCTCAGATATAGGTTCGATTCCTATTTTTTTAAAGGAAGTGAGGGGGTTTGAACCCCTATTAGCCTCCCTATCAAGGAGGTCCCTAGCTTTCAGGCACGCTTCCAGGGCAGAGGGGGATTGAGGTGGAGGGAGGTTGGCATAGAGATGAAGAAAATGGTGAAGGCGAGTGTAAGGGGGAGAAAGTTTTTTCACACAAGGTGTATGAGCTGGTCATAGCGGAATCGAGGGTAGGAGGCTCGGATTCACAAGAAAATAATAGATAAGATGGAAGCTTTGGTTATGAGGTCAAGTGTGGAGATAATTAGTGATAGTATGTGGGGGCCAAGAAAGATGATAGTGGAGAGGGTGTTTATTATTAAGATGTTCGCGTATTCTGCGAGGAAGAATAGTGCGAAGGGTCCCCCTGCATATTCCACATTGAAGCCGGATACTAATTCAGATTCTCCTTCTGTTAGATCAAATGGGGCTCGGTTAGTCTCGGCGAGGGTGGAGACAAATCATATAAAGAATAGGGGTCATAGAGGTAACACAAATCAGGCGAATTCTTGTGAGTCGGAAAAGGAGGAAAGGGTGAAGCCTCCCGCCAGGAAGACAGTGCACAAAACGATTAGGGCCAGGGTAACTTCGTATGAGACAGTTTGGGCTACAGCTCGTAAAGCTCCGATTAAGGCGTATTTAGAGTTTGAGGCTCAGCCTGAGCCTAAAATTGTGTAGACGGTTAAGCTGGAAATGGCAAGGATAAATAGAATACTAAGGTTTAGGTTTGAGTAAGGGATGGGTAAAGGAAAGGGGGTCCATATGATTATAGCGAGGGTTAAAGCGAGAGTGGGGGCCAGAATAAATAAGATTTGAGAAGATGTTGACGGGCGAATAGGTTCTTTAATAAAGAGTTTTACGCCGTCAGCAATTGGTTGCAAGAGTCCAAATGGGCCAATAACATTGGGGCCTTTACGGTGTTGAGCGTAGCCTAAAATTTTTCGTTCAATTAAGGTTAAGAATGCCACTGCGAGGAGAATGGGTGCGATATAGAGCAGAGGCAAAAGATGGGCGAGTAACAATTTCAGAGTTAATAAGGGGATTTGAACCCCGGTTGAAAGGACTTAGATCTTTTGCATAACCAAGCTCTGCCATATTAACTACCCTGGTTTAGGGGAGGGTGATAGGTCTTGGTCAATTGAGATAGTTTCATTAGTGATAGGTGATGGCTTGTTGGGGCATTGGCCATGTTGCTCCGGTCCTTTCGTACTGGGAGAAGCGCTTTATAGATAGAAACCGACCTGGATTGCTCCGGTCTGAACTCAGATCACGTAGGGTTTTAATCGTTGAACAAACGAACCATTGGTAGCGGCTGCACCACCGGGATACCCTGATCCAACATCGAGGTCGTAAACCTACTTGTCGATATGGGCTCTTGAAGTAGATTGCGCTGTTATCCCCAGGGTAACTTGGTTCATTGATCGAATATCGGGTCATAAGCATTAGTTTGATAATTCTTAGAGGTGTGTCTCGTGGATAAGGGTAATTAGCCCATTTGTTATGGAGGTTAAATTGTACTCCGTGGTCCCCCCAACCTAAAACTAGTGTGCAGATTTCTTATGTCTAATGATGTAGGAACACAGAAGTGTACAGAGAGTTTAAAGCTCCATGGGGTCTTCTCGTCTTATATTTTGATCCCCGCTTCTTCACGGGGAGATCAGTTTCACTGATTGGAAAAAGGAGACAGTATAGCCCTCGTAGTGCCGTTGATACGAGTCCTCATTTAAAGAACAAGTGATTATGCTACCTTCGCACGGTTAGGGTACCGCGGCCGTTGAACTTTGTCACTGGGCAGGCTGGACCTCTTATGTTTTGCAAGAGGCGATGTTTTTGGTAAACAGGCGAGGCTATGATTTGCCGAGTTCCTTCTTTTTCTTTTAATCTTTCCTGGAATGTTCTGGTGTAAGGTTAACGTTAGGAGTTATAGGGTTTTCTAGTGGGTGTTACTATAGTTTAGCATTTACGTTAATGACCAACAGAGTTTATTTTGGTGTATACTTACATTTAGGAGAAAGGCAGTTTCTTGTTACTAGTTCTAGCATAATAGCTTTTATATGAGTATAAAGTTGTTCAATAGTGATGAGGGGTTAGTGAGGGCTTTAGGTATTGTGAGTGAGGGGTAGTTAAGCTTTAACGCTTTTTTAAAGATGGCTGCTTTTAGGCCCACTTTATTTAAGTCACTCTTGGTTACCCTATGTTGTAGGTTGTGTCCTGTTTCAAATAAGCTGTGCCTTATTTGAATAGCTCTTAAGTCTGAGGTCTTGTTCAGTTTAACAAAAAAACTTAAGGTAGAGCTAAAACTCTTTTCTTGAACAACCAGCTATCTCCTAGCTCGGTAGGCTTGTCACCTCTACTTGAGAATCTTCCCACTCTTTTGCAACAGAGACGGGTTGGCCCTTTTGGCTGTTCTGAAGTAGCTCGCTTGGTTTCGGGGAGTCAAACTGAAAGTTTCATTTTGCTTGAGTAGACTGGCTAGACCATGATGCAAAAGGTACGAGGTGTTGTCTCTGCTGTTTGGGGCTTTAGGGTTATTTCATTTCTATTTCATATTTCCCTTGCGGTACTTTATCTGAAGCGCTTAGAAGTTTTTCGATCGCCTGTACTAAGGTGTTAAAATGTTTTATTTGGTTGTTTTGGTAGTGGGTGGGCATGTGAATTTGTGGGCTAGATTTTAGGCTCAAAATGATCTGAGTCTAACAGATATTTCCTAGGTGTAAGCGAGGGGCTTTTGTTAAGCTACATTTTGTAGTGTGCCAAGTGCACTTTCCAGTACACTTACCATGTTACGACTTGCCTCTTCTAAAACGTAATATTAGGTTATTAACAGATGTGGTACTATCGAAGAGGGTGACGGGCGGTGTGTACGCGTCCCAGAGCCGGGTTAAAAAGAACACTCTAGTTTCTTTTTACTACTAAATCCACCTTCATGACTAGGGTTTCACATAGTCTTTCGTTTGTTCTAAGTTAGAAATTGTAGCCCATTGCTTACCATTCCTTAAGCTGCACCTTGACCTGACGTATTGATGGGCAATCATTGAGCCTACTGCGGACGTTCACATGGTAAGCTTTCGACGGAGGTATACAGACTGATGGGCGAGGAGTGGTTAGGTGAAGCGGGGATCATCGATTATAGAACAGGCTCCTCTAGCGGGGTGGGACACCGTCAAATCCTTTGGGTTTTAAGCATTGCTCGTAATCCCCTGGCGGTGTGGGTGTAAGTTAATTGTTTACGGCTAGGCATAGTGGGGTATCTAATCCCAGTTTGTTTTCCTAGCTGTCGTGTATTCAAGGTGGTATAGGGTAACTTTCGTTTGTGTGTTTCTTAACAACAAGCATAAAACTACTAAGTGTTAATTTAACCCTAACTTTATGAGAACTTTAATCACGCTTAACGCCGATGAGTATCAACTTGAGTCCATGGTGTAGCCGCGGCGGCTGGCACCGTGTTAGCCGGCCCTAATTTTCCCTGACTGAGTCAAGCTGTCGCTTATGCGCAAAGTTAATCACTGCTGAGTACCCTTGGGGGTGTGGTGAGACTAGGTGTTGTGGGCAAGGATCTGTGCCTGATACCAGCTCCTTTACCTGGGGAAGGTTAAAAGGGCGTTCTCACGGGTGTGCTGAGACTTGCATGTGTAAGTTGGGAAACAGTTGATACTAAGGCCAGGACCAAACCTTTATACTCTCAGAACTTTTTAGGGTTCATCTTAGCGTTTTCAGCGCTATACTTTAAAGTTAAGCTATAAGAGT